GACATCAATTCAAATCCTGGATCTTCGAATTGAGAGAGATCAAGAATTCTCACTATTTCTTAGATTCATGGATCAAATTCGATTCAGTGGGATCTTTCACTCACATTTTTTTCCACCAAGAACGTTTTATGAAACTCTTTGACCCCCGAATTTGGAGTATCCTACTTTCACGTGATTCACAGGGTTCAACAAGCAATCGATATTTCACGATCAAAGGTGTAGTACTGCTTGTAGTAGCGGTCCTTATATCTCGTATTAACAATCGAAAGATGGTCGAAAGAAAAAATCTCTATTTGATGGGGCTTCCTCCTATACCTATGAATTCCATTGGACCCAGAAATGAGACATTGGAAGAATCTTTTTGGTCTTCCAATATCAATAGGTTGATTGTTTCGCTCCTGTATCTTCCAAAAGGGAAAAAGATTTCTGAGAGTTGTTTCATGGATCCGCAAGAGATTACTTGGGTTCTCCCAATAAATAAAAAGTGTATCATGCGGAGTTCGCGATGGTGGAGGAACCGGATCGGAAAAAAGAGGGATTTTAGTTGTAAGATATCTAATGAAACCGTAGCTGGAATTGAGATCTCATTCAAAGAGAAAGATAGCAAATATCTGGAGTTTCTTTTTTTATCCTATATGGATGATCCGATCCGCAAGGACCATGATTGGGAATTGTTTGATCGTCTTTCTCCGAGGAAGAAGCGAAACATAATCAACTTGAATTCGGGACAGCTATTCGAAATCTTAGGGAAAGACTTGATTTGTTATCTCATGTCTGCTTTTCGTGAAAAAAGACCAATTGAAGGGAAGGGTTTCTTCAAACAGCAAGGAGCTGAGGCAACTATTCAATCAAATGATATTGAGCATGTTTCCCATCTCTTCTCGAGAAACAAGTGGGGTATTTCTTTGCAAAATTGTGCTCAATTTCATATGTGGCAATTCCGCCAAGATCTCTTCGTTAGTTGGGGGAAGAATCAGCACGAATTGGATTTTTTGAGGAACGTATCGAGAGAGAATTTGATTTGGTTAGACAATGTGTGGTTGGGAAACAAGGATCGGTTTTTTAGCAAGGTACGGAATGTATTGTCAAATATTCAATATGATTCCACAAGATCTATTTTCGTTCAAGTAACGGATTCTAGCCAATTGAAAGGATCTTCTGATCAATCCATAGATCATTTCGATTCCATTAGAAATGAGGATTCAGAATATCACACATTGATCGATCAAACAGAGATTCAGCAACTAAAAGAAAGATCGATTCTTTGGGATCCTTCTTTTCTTCAAACGGAACGAACAGAGATAGAATCAGATCGATTCCCGAAATGCCTTTTTGGATCTTCCTCAATGTCCCGGCTATTCACGGAACGTGAGAAGCAGATGAATAATCATCTGCTTCCGGAAGAAATCGAAGAATTTCTTGGGAATCCTACAAGATCAATTCGTTCTTTTTTCTCTGACAGATGGTCAGAACTTCATCTGGGTTCGAATCCTACTGAGAGGTCCACTAGAGATCAGAGATTTTGGAAGAAAAAACAAGATGTTTCTTTTGTCCCTTCCAGGCGATCGGAAAATAAAGAAATGGTTGATATATTCAAGATAATTACGTATTTACAAAAAACCGTCTCAATTCATCCTATTTCATCAGATCCGGGATGTGATATGGTTCCGAAGGATGAATCGGATATGGACAGTTCCAATAAGATTTCATTCTTGAACAAGAATCCATTTTTTGATTTATTTCATCTATTCCATGACCGGAACAAAGGGGGATACACGTTACACCACGATTTTGAATCAGAAGAGAGATTTCAAGAAATGGCAGATCTATTCACTCTATCAATAACCGAGCCGGATCTGGTGTATCATAGGGGATTTGCCTTTTCTATTGATTCCTACGGGTTGGATCAAAAAAAATTCTTGAATGAGGTATTCAACTCCAGAGATGAATCGAAAAAGAAATCTTTATTGGTTCTACCTCCTCTTTTTTATGAAGAGAATGAATCTTTTTATCGAAGGATCAGAAAAAAATCGGTCCGGATCCACTGCGGGAATGATTTGGAAGATCCAAAACTAAAAACAGCGGTATTTGCTAGCAACAACATAATGGAGGCAGTCAATCAATATAGATTGATCCGAAATCTGATTCAAATCCAATATAGCACCTACGGGTACATAAGAAATGTATCGAATCGATTCTTTTTAATGAATAGATCCGATCGCAACTTCGAATATGGAATTCAAAGGGATCAAATAGGAAATGATACTCTGAATCATATAACTGTAATGAAATATACGATCAACCAACATTTATCGAATTTGAAGAAGAGTCAGAAGAAATGGTTTGATCCTCTTATTTCTCGAACCGAGAGATCCATGAATCGGGATCCTGATGCATATAGATACAAATGGTCCAATGGGAGCAAGAATTTCCAGGAACATTTGGAAGATTTCGTTTCTGAACAGAAGAAGCGTTTTCAAGTAGTGTTCGATCGATTCCG